TTACAAAATTTCGCTTTAGCCACTGATCCAATCAGAGGAATAATTGGGACTAGGGTCTCGAATTTCTTAATAGAAGTATCTATTAGAAATGAATTCTCTAGCATTTGAATCCTTACCACCGAAGTGTTTAGTCGTACACTTGAAAGATAGCCCAGAAAATATAAGGAATGATTGTATAATTGGTTTATATGGATCCTGTCCGGTAGAGACCACAAGTAAAAATGACATTGCCAAAAATGGACAAGGTGAGATTTCCATTTCTTCATCAGAAGATGAGTCCCCTTTGAAGCCAGAATGGATTTTCCTTGATATCTGACATAATGCATGAAAGGGTCCTTGAACAACCATAGGGTCTTCTGAAAATCATTACGAAGCACTACTACAAGATGTTCTATTTTTCCATAGAAATGTGTTCGCTCAAGAAAAGTTCCAGAGGATGTTGATCGTAAATGAGAAGATTGTTTACGGAGAAACACTAATACGGATTCACATTCATATACATGAGAATTATATAGTAACAAGAAGAATCTTTGATTCTCTTTTGAAAAAAGAGAAATGGATTTCTTTGGAGTAATGAGACTATTCGAATTACGATACTCGTGGAGAAAGAATCGCAATAAATGCAAAGAGGGGGCATCTTGTATCCAGCAGTGAAGGGTTTGAACCAAGATTTCCAGATGGATGGGATGAGGTATTAGTATATCTGACACATAATTTAAATGTGATAATTTGTCCTCGAAAAAGGGAAATATTGAATGAATAGATCGTAAATTATGAGATTTTGCTATTTCTTTTTCTTCTAGGGAAGATACTAATCGCAGCGAGAATGGAATTTCCATAATGACTGCAAAACCCTCTGATACCATTTGAAAATAAAAATTCTTGTTGTGCCCAACGAATCTATTTTCGTTGGAATCATTAACCGAAAGAATCAAATGATTCTGTTGATTCATTCGAGTAATTAAACGTTTCACAATTAGTGAACTGGATTTATTGTCATAACCGAAATTTTCCATAGGTTCGTAAAAAATAGATCCATTTAAACCATGATCATGAGCAAGTGCGTAGATATACTCCTGAAATAGAAGCGGATATAGGAAGTGTTGTTGCCTAGATCTATCTATTTCTAAATATCCTTGTAATTCCTCCATTTGAAATTATACAAAGGCACGGGGGATTTCTTGGGTTATCAAATGATACATAGTGCGATACGGTCAGAACAGGGTATATAGTAAGAAAAGAATAGATACCCCGGAGACGGGGAGTCCAATGAACGGATCCTCTCTCTTTCCATCCAATTTGTTTGTGTTCGTTATAGTTACAAGAGATGGTTAGAAATCCTTTATTTTTGCAACCCGATCGCTCTTTTGACTTTGGAAGAAATTCTCTTTATCAGTATACCGTTTCTTCTACACATTCGTCTCCACTCCATAATAGAGAAAGAATAGTTAATAGTTAGGATTCATGAAAAAAAAAGGAATCGATGATCCACTCACAGGAGAACCCTTTCCCGCATCAGGCACTAATCTATTTTTAACGTCTAATTAGATCGGGTAATCATTCGAATTATGAACCGAGCTCGTTGCTTTTGGTTTCCTTATAATTGGAGCCATTAGGGCTCTATCCATTTATTCACTCGACCAAACTGTGAATTGATTTGGTACCGTTCCAAGAATCAAAACAAGATTTTCTACCGACCCAGGAAGTATTCTCAGAGTTCTCCATTGATACGACATGCTGTTTTTTCCATTCATTCCCTTTCAGGATCAGTCGTGGTCTTACAAACCATACCAATGGTATGGACGAATCTGTTGCTTCATCCAAATGTGTAAAAGATCCTAGCCGCACTTAAAAGCCGAGTACTCTACCGTTGAGTTAGCAACCCGTATAAATATGGTGTGTAGATACGATCGGAATAAAAAAAAAAAAATAAAGAGATTGGATTGCCCTACCCCATCAAAACATTGAACTAGCAACAAATCTAAAAGAAACATTTGATGATCAATTATGAACATCAAAATGTTCAGATCAGATTCAAATACAACGGATTCACGGATAAATATAGATAGATGTAAAAATTTGTGGACCCTCCTGTTTTGATCATTTTTTTTTTTTCATTATCTTAAGAAGATACTTCTTGTGTCACAGTGAATCCGGCGAACCTAGTGAAGTAAAGAAACAAACTTATGGGACGTAGATAAATAGATCTATTTATCCACGATCGAATTATATTTGATCGATACACCATTGTCAATATAAATTGAATTTTGAGAAAAAAAAAAAATGAAATAAAGAAAATAAAGACTTGTGTTGGATTGGCACTACATAGATAAGAAATGAAGTGTGGGGGGGGGGGAATAAATAAAGAAGAAGTAGGAAAAAAATCTCTGGTTTTCAATAGAAGTACAAACAATAGCAAGATTGATCCCTTATTTATTCGTAGAGTCCCAACGAAAACCATCTGATTGATGGCAATCCCCTCAATTGCCAGTTATTTCACTCAATCTTTTTTTTCTATTTCATAAATTTTATTTCGTTTGATTAATTCGAAGTTCCTTAAATACTTCCGCCTTCTTTGAAATATCATGAACAGTTCCTGTAGGTTGAGCGCCTTTTTCAAGGAAATATAGAATAGCAGGAACATTTGAATAAGTTTGGTTCTTTATCGGATCGTAAAAACCCACTTTACGAAGATCTCTTCCTTCTCTTCGGGATCGAACATCAATTGCAACGATTCGATAGATGGCTCATTGGGATAGATATAGATGAACAATGCCCCCCCTAGAAACGTATAGGAGGTTTTCTCCTCGTACGGCTCGAGAAAGAATGATTCGAATTTATGTATTGTATATAGTGGCAAATGGATCCATAAAATCATCAATTAGATTAGGATTTGAGTCGTTTTTTTTTTTGGAAGGAATAAAAAAAAAAGAAATCTCATTCGTACTCATAACTCAAGTTGGGTAATTCTCAAAGAGCTCGAAGGGAAATCCTTAGACATTTATTGAGCCGTCTCTAACCTCTTTTGTTTGTCTCGTCTAGAATCGATTTTCCTTTCTCATTCTGATCTAGTTATTGAGACAATTGAAAATGGCGTTTCCTTGTTCCGGTATCCTTTATCTTTGCTTTGAATCATTGGGTTTAGACATTACTTCGGTGATCCTTAATTGTTTCAAAATGGCAGCAACATACCTTTTGTTCTTTCTATTGAAGAATCATACAAATGGTTGATTCCCCTGTGATACACTTTTGATCGAAATAGTTTTACCAATTCCGACAAATTTTCCTTTTTTTGCTTTTTTATTTGAAACTTGTTCGAATTTGCGATTTCTATATCGAAGATATACTTACGAAGTTGTTCCAACTTATTGACTGGCACTAACCCTAGATCCTTCCCTCTGATAAATGAATCAAGAATTTATGCTCGAGCTCCATCATGTACTATTTACAACCCCCCCAAATGGGGTCCTGGTGGCACAGAACAAACTATGTCGAGCCAAGAGCATCTTCATTGATATATAAAAAAATGGTGGATGCAAGAATCCACAGCCGATCATGTCCTTCAAGTCGCACGTTGCTTTCTACCACATCGTTTCAAACGAAGTTTTACCATAACATTCCTCTAATTTGGACCGGTATGGAATTGATTCAATATGGAATCATGAATAGTCATTGGCTCCATCGGTGCATAGTAGTCCATACTTTATTTTTATATATGTATGAATAGGTATTTCTCTGGGGAAATCTCAGCAAAAAGCCAAATTAACCCATATTCTGTTATAGGAATGAAACACATTTATAAAAAACACGAAGAAATGAGTTGCTTAACACTTATTTATTTACATCTACATCTTCAACATATTGTTATATTGTTCGGGACGATCAATCATGAAAGATCCAATTCCAATTCTTTCTCGAACAACTAAACTAAAGACGAGTCTTTAATTCGATTACCAATACTGGAATTACCAATACTGGAACAAAATAAAATGAGTCATTAACCAAATAAGCTATTCTAATGACCCGGAAAAGTCGCAAGTGACTCGATAGGATAGATTCACCAATCTCACACTTCTTCGAATAGCGAGGATTTATAAGGTAAGGAATCATAAAAAAGAAAATGGTTTCAAGAATTTCCTACTTCGACATCATTATCATTACTATAAATAAGTTTTCCTGTAAAGACTGAATTTAATTTGATCTCTAAATCAATCAAATCAACAAGTCGGCACAATCACAACGAGTAACTAAAAAGTTTAGCAGATATCTCATTGATTAAAGAGACGCGAATTCGATCATCATAAGAGAAATCCATGTTTCTTTTCCAATTGAATCATCAATGATTTAAATCAGATGGATGGGTCGAGAAAAAAATCCAATTTAGTTGTTTTCATGGGGATGGATAGAAAAGAGCTCATGGAAGATAAGATTAAGGTCGCTATTCTTTCATCTGATTGAGAAAATCCAAATCGTAGGAGTATGACCTTTCCGTATCCATCAGATACACCGAACAATTGTCACCGGGGGTCATCGTGTATATTTAAGAGATCACAAATCTTTTTCACCGAAACCGAAATACCGGTGTCACTGAAATAGAACAATAAAACTACATATGGGCATGGTTCATTTTCTACGGATTTTGCTTTATTTCAGGTTCAGAAATTTTTCCATTTCCATAAAGATAAACTAAAGTGAATGGAATCTATGAATCCCCCCCCCATCGTTACATTGATTTCCAATTATTCATTGGAGCCTGATGCAAAATAAAAGCAATTAAGTCCAAAGAAAATACATCTGTTCCGTATTGAACTTTATTGTTTGTTAATGAGATCCGGATAACACAGATATTGATTGAAATTGATACCTTCCTTTGCTAATTAACTCGTATCTACACGAATTCTATGGGGATCATGAATCATACTCAAAGCCAATCAAAAAAAGATCCTCTTATGGGATGCTATACCATCTTGTATAGGTACAAAGCCGAATGGGTCCAGATT